AAATATACTCCTTACTCAAGTTCCTAGTGAAGATTTCCTTCTGCTTTTTTGTTATTTCATTTTTATTTCTTCCTTTTTTTTTATTCAATTACGACATAAATAAAATATGAAAATTTTGAGTAATCTACTTCCCTTTGAATGCTAAAGCTCCTTACTTAAAAAAATGAGAGAAGTACCGCGCAATTCATAAGGGATTTCCTTGTCTATATTCTATATATCGTTCTCTTCAATCTTTTAGGTCCCGACTTCACCTCGACGGTTAGGGCATGATACCTTTCAAATCTATATGCGATGGATAGACTCCTGAAACCATGACATACTGGCTTACTTGAACACAATTTCTTCCTAACAGAAAGGGACTGGTTAATGAAAAAAGCCTTTTTCACGAGGTACAACTCTAAAATTCCTATTTTTTTTGTTACGTAATTGACCATAGATTAATTTCCCTTTTATGTAGGAGTATCGAATACACCTCAAATTCTGAGCTTCATATTACTCCCCCAAGAAACATGTCAGAGCCAGGGCATCCCAATCGGATTGAATGGGATGACAGATACTAATTCCAAGTCTGTAAACAAAGAATTTCGAGCAAATCACACATCGCAGTATACCAGGCCTTCTAATTCTTTAAGAGGTTTATCTAAAAGATTCGCGATATAACTTGGAAGACGTTTCAAATACCACACGTGAGTTACTGGGCATGCCAGTTTGATGTAGCCCATTTGATATCTTCGTACTCGAGAATCAACAAATTCGACTCCGCATTGTTCACAAAATTTCAAGTCGTCTTTTTCATCTCCGATTACTCGATAATTTCCACAAGCACAAATCCCACTTTTTATAGGCCCAAAAATTCTTTCACAAAATAATCCGTCTTTTTCCGGTTTATTTGTTTTGTAATGAAAAGTATAAGGTTTTGTCACTTCTCCAACTATTTCTCCATTAGGTAGAGTTTTTTTGGCCCAAGCACTTATTTGTTGAGGTGAAACTGATCCAATTCGGAGTTGTTGATGTTTATACCGATCGATCATAGAAGAAAAATTCTGATTCGTTCCGATTCATTTCGATTAAGCTTCCTTTCTATTAATCCGGAAATTTTTCTCAGATATAAGGAAATGGTTCAGGTCCAGAGCCAAAGATCGTAGTTCTCGAACGAGCAATCTAAAAGATTCTGGAGCATCCTCGGGGTTAGGTATTATTCCGCCAACGATCGTAGTCCCAAGTACTTCCTGGCGAGCTCTAATATGATCAGATTTATAAGTAAGCATTTCTTGTAAAATATGAGCAACACCAAATCCCTCTAGAGCCCAAACCTCCATTTCTCCTACCCGCTGTCCCCCTTGCTTAGCTCTTCCTCTAAGGGGTTGTTGTGTAACAAGTGCATAATGTCCGCTGGAACGTCCGTGGATTTTATCATCCACTTGATGAATTAATTTCAAGATATAGGGCTTTCCTATTATAACAGGCTGTTCAAAAGGCTCGCCCGTTCTTCCATCAAATATTCTGCTTTTTCCCGGATATTCGGGTTCAAATACCCAAGGATTCCCTGTTGCCTTACTAGCTTCATATAATTCTGAAAAGACTAGTTTTCTCGAAGCCTCTTGTTCATATCTCTCATCAAAAGGTGCTATTCGATAATGTCTGTCTAGTAGACTACCCGCTAACCCCAGCGAGCATTCAAATATCTGTCCTACATTCATTCGTGAAGGGACTCCTAATGGATTGAAGACCATATCAACAGGTCTTCCATCTTGCAAATAAGGCATATCTTGTCTAGGTAAAATTTTGGAAATAATACCCTTATTTCCATGTCTTCCAGCTACTTTATCACCGACTTTGATTTCGCGTTTCTGTGAGATATATACACGAATAATTTCTGGATTATAACTAGAACTCCCCTTTTTCCGGATCCATCTCACATCAATAACTCGACCCCTACCACCTATAGGTAGTTTTAAGCAAGTTTCCTTTGAAGTGGATACCTGAATGCCCAGTATGGCTCGTAATAATCTATCTTCCGGGGCATACGATGATTCTTTCGCCATCTGAGGCGTTAATTTACCTACTAAAATCTCGCCCGTCTCGACCCAAGATCCAAGCATCACAATTCCATTTTTGTCTAAATTGCGGAGTAAATGGGCTTCTAAATGGGGTATTTCATTAGTGATCCTTTCGGTTCCTTGACTTGTCACATGAGTCTGAATTTCGTATTTACGGATGTGAAAAGAAGTATAAATATCTTCATAGACCAGACGTTCACTAATAAGTACCGCATCCTCAAAATTGTAACCTTCCCACGGCATATAAGCTACTAATACGTTTTTTCCCAAAGCGAGTTCCCCCCCAACGATAGCGGCACCATCCGATAAAATTTGTCCCTTTTTAATGCATTTACCCTGCTGAACCAGGGGTTTTTGGTGCATACAAGTATTTTTATTGGAACGTTCATACATAATTAATGGAATGCTTCGAGTATCTCCATTACCTGAGAAAAGGATCC